GGATGCCCTAATATGGTACAAAATTTAGCTTTAGCCAATGATCTAATTATAGGAATAATTGGAACTTTTGTATCAAGCTTTTTCATAACATTTTCTATTAGAAATGAATTTTCCAGCATTTGACTCCGTACCACTGAAGGATTTCGCCGTACACTGGAAAAATAACCCAAAAAGTAGAATGAATGCTCGGATAATTGGTTTATATGGATCCGTCCTGGTTGAGACCAAACATAAAAATGACATTGCCATAAATTTATAAGATAGTATTTCCATTTATTCATCACAAGAGGGGTATTCTTTGAAGCCAGAATGGATTCTCCTTTATATCGAGCATAATGAATGAAAGGGTCCCTGAAAAACCATAGGGTAGACAGAAAATCCCTAGTAAAGACTTTTACAAGATATTCCATTTTTCCATAGAAAAAGATTCGCTCAAAAAGGACTACCGAAGATGTTAATTGTAAATGAGAAGATTTGTTACGGAGAAAAAGGAAGATAGATTCGTATTCACATAGATAAAAATTATATAGGAACAAGAAGAATCTTGGATTCCTGTTTGAAAAAGTAGAAATCGATTTTTTTGAAGTAATAAGAATGTTCCAATTACAATACTCGTGAAGAAAGAGCTTTAATAAATGAAAAGAAGAGGGATCTTTCACCCAGTAACGAAGGATTTGAATCAAAATTTCCAGATGGATAGGGTAAGGTATTCGTATATCTGACACATAAATTAAATATGGAAATTTATCCTCAAAAAAAGGAAATATTGAATGAATTGATTGTAAATTAGAAGATTTTACGATTTTTGTCTCCTCTAAGAAAGAGATTAATCGTAGGGAAAATGGAATTTCCAGAATGACGGCAAACCCCTCTGATATTATTTGAGAATATAAATTCTTGTTGTACCCACAAAATTTATTTTTGTTAGAATCATTAACAGAAATAATCAAATGATTCTGTTGAAACATTCGAGTAATTAAACGTTTTACAATTAGTAAACTAGATTTATTGTCAGAACCTATATTTTCCATCAAAATGGAGCTATTTAAACCATGATCATAAGCAAGTGCATAAATATATTCCCGAAAGATAAGTGGGTAGAGGAGATCATATTGCTGAAACCTATTTCGTTCTAAATATACTTTAAATTCCTCCATTTTTGAAAATTCAATTTGAGACAGGGATAGGGGATTTATTGGGTTCTCAAATGATACATAGTGCGATACAGTCAAAACAGGGTATTCTATTCTAGTAAAATCTAGTAAAAAAGTGAAAAACGAATAGATACCTCGAAAACAAGTAAAACTCATCAACGGACTCTCTCTCCTCGTTTTTTTCAATCTAATTGTTAGATGTTCATTCTAGAATAGAATAACAATAGAGTTCGAAATCCTTTATTTTCTCAACCCAATCGCTCTTTTGATTTTGGAAAAAAAATATCTTTATCAATATACTCTTTCTTCTACACATTCAGCGCCACCCCATAATGGAGAATAGTTAATAGTTAGGACTTATAAAAAAAATCAATAATCCATTTTCTTTTTTTTCATAGGAAAAGCTTTTCCCACATCAAGCACTAATCTATTTTTAACGTATAATTAGATCGGGTAATCATTCAAATTCAAAAATGAAAGCTCGTTGCTTTTTGTTTCCCTATAATTGGAGCCGCCAGGCTCTATCCATTTATTAATTCAACCCAACTTTGATTTTTTGTTCCGAGCCAAGAATTCAAACAAAGGTTTGGATCGGATCCAATAAGAATGAAATATTCTTCGAATTCTCCATTGATACGACATGCTACTTTTTCCATTCATTCCTTTCTGGATCAGTCGTCGTCTTACAAACTCTATCGCTGGTATGAACGAATCCATTGCTTCGTAAAAATGTGTAAAAAATCGAGTCGCACTTAAAAGCCGAGTACTCTACCATTGAGTTAGCAACCCGAATGAAACTAATATTAAAAAAAAAAAACTAAAAAAATCGAATGTGTAGATACAATAACAATCAAAAAAAGATTGAATTCTATAAAAAAAATAAAAAAAAAATCCTATGGATATATAACGAAAAAAAAAAGATGCGTTTATTCACGATCGGATTATATTTGTTCGATACACTGTTGTCAATATTAATATTAATGTTGAGAAAAAACTACAATGGAGAAAACAAAAGAATTATAAACTTTTAAATAATAACTAACAATTTAATAAATGCCAATTGAAATTCCATTTTCTTTTTATTTAATTAATTTTATTTAATATTTAATTAATTTTATTTAATTAATGTTAATAATAACAAAGTTCGTTTGTAAATTCTAATAAAAAAATTCGAATATGAAAATGTATTAAAATACTATAATACTAAAAAATGTATTAAAATACTATAATACTAATAAATAAAAAAATAAAAAAAAACAATTATGTTGAATTGGCACTACAAAACTAATCGACATAGATAAAAAAAAAGGGTGTATGCGAAAATTAAGGAAAAAAGAAAAAGGGTAGAGATCCGATTTATTCAATCAAATTAATATTAATTAATAATTGAATCAATACAATCGAAATATGGACTAAGCAATTAACCTAACCCCCTTTTTTATTTCTTCAGAGAATTCCAATGAAAACTACCTCATTGAGAGTAATGTATTTATAAACCCAATTACTTCATTTATTGATTTGCTCTTTTTTTTTTCTATCCGTTTTATATTAATTTTTTATATTAATTTATAAAAATCAAAATTGATTTTTGTGGTTGTAGAAAACAGCATTCTTATAGTATAGCAAATAATAAATGAAAAAAAAAAATAAGGTATGAATAGATAGCGGGGGGATAAGAGAGATAAAGGATTATATAAATATATATACAAGTTATCCACACCCCCTTTTTTTTCTTATTTCATTAATTGAATTTCGTTTGTTGATTAGGGCAAAGTTCGATAAAAACACCCGCCCTTTTTGAAATATCCTGAACAGTTCCTGTAGGTTGAGCGCCCTTTTCAAGGAAATCGAGAATAACAGGAATATTTAAATAGGTTTGATTCTTTATCGGATCATAAAAACCCACTTTCCGAAGATCTCTTCCCTCTCGTCGGGATCGAATATCAATTGCAACAATTCGATAAACGGCTCATTGGGATAGATGTATGGAGATGAACAATACACCCCCCCTAGAAACGTATAAGAAGTTTTCTCCTCGTACGGCTCGAGAAAATTAGATGATGCCTATGGGATATAATATTATTATGAATTTGGATGTCAAATAGATCCAATCCATAAAACCATAAAATCAATTCGATTATGATTTATAAGTAATTTTTTTTTTTCTTATTCTTTTTCTTTCCCGAAAAAAAAATCACTCGTATTCGCAAACTCATAACTCAAGTTGGATAACTCTCAAATAACTCAAAACCTTTAAGTATTTAATTTATTGAGCGGTCTCTATCCCGTTTTTTGTCTATCTTCTTTAGAATAGAATCTATTTTTTTTTTATTCTTCATTCTGATAGAGTTGTTGAGACAATTAAAAAAGGTATTTACTTGTTCCAGGATCCCTTAGATTTTCCTTGAATCGTTGGGTTTAGACATTACTTCGGGGATTTTTAATCGTTTCAAAAATGGCAGCAACATACCCTTTTTTCTTTCTATCAAAGAATCATAGAAATGGATAATGGATTCCCGCAGATACACTTTTGATCGAAATCGTTTTACCAATTCCAACAAATTTGACTTTGTTATTTTTATTTTGTTTGAAACTTGCTCGAATTGGATCCTTTCGATTTCTATATATATATAGATAATATATTAATATATTTACGAAGTTGTTCAAATTTATTAATTTTCACTAACCCTAGATACTTGCTCCTGAAAAATGAATCAACTCGAGCTCCATCATGTACTATTACTATTTACATCATCAACCCCCCCAAAAAAAACGAGTTCGAATGGAACAGAACAAACGATGTCGAGCCAAGAGCACCCTCATTTCTATATACAAACTTCTATATAATAGAAAAATAATGGATTAAGAATCCACAGCTAATTGAATCATGTCTTTCAAGTCGCACGTTGCTTTCTACCACATCGTTTCAAACGAAGTTTTAACATAACATTTCTCTGGTTTGGAGCCAGTATGTAATTATGAAATCATGAATAGTCGTTGATTCAGTCGATACATAGTAATCTATACGTTTTCTGAATGGGTAATTTCTAAAGAATAAAGAAGTATCATCAAAAAATCAAATAAAATCGATATTTTATATATTAAAATTTTAATTAAAATTTTAATATATAAAATATTCTATTTAATAACATGAATACAAATAAATAAGTTTAATTTTAAATAAGTTCTTTTTGAATATACATCTTATCTTAAAAGTAACTCAATTTAGACACGGATCATTAAAGATAAGAAAAAAGAATCACATTTTAGCCAATATTATAGATTATAGATTGTTAAACCGAAAGTTTCTCAAAAAAAGGCAATCTTTTAGAATATTTGTAAAGAATATTTGTATAGAATATTTGTACTCTCATATGATATCTAGATATATATATAGATAGATAGATCATGCATGGATATGCTCTGGGACGGAAGGATTCGAACCTCCGAATAGCGGGACCAAAACCCGTTGCCTTACCGCTTGGCCACGCCCCATTTCCAATTTCTATTCTACACTAATAAACACTAATATTAGTCTAATATTAATATTGGTTGTTCGTCAATTCCAGTTCAAATATCGAAATATCTATATCGATAGAATGTTGCGAGGCTTTTGATATGTGTAGATATAGAATTAAACGGAAATTCTTGATCATTACATAGAATGCAATTAAGATATTGTATGAAAGTATGATTTCTTATATTCTATCTTAAAGAACAAAATGTTTGCTATGCTTATGCTTAATATCTTTAGTTTGGTCTGTATTTGTATTAACTCTGCCCTTTATTCAAGTAGTTTTTTATTGGAGAAATTACCGGAAGCCTACGCTTTTTTGAATCCAATTGTAGATATTATGCCGGTAATACCTTTACTCTTTTTTCTCTTAGCTTTTGTTTGGCAAGCTGCTGTAAGTTTTCGATAAGATCTTTAAATTTTATACTATCTTAGACTCTTAGAAAAATTCATAATTTATTCGAAAAAAAAAAAATTCGATTTGAGTCCCCCACCAATATCGAATTGTGGGTATGAAAATTTTATTAATTATAATAAAGGACTCGGCTTTTATTACAAATAAATTTATGAAAATTCCTTTCTATTATATTTCTCGAAACCACATCATTTCTTAGTGTCAAAAGAAACATAATGTATAGTATAGGAAAATCTATTCTCTTTTTTTTTAATTGATCTTGGAGATTGTGTAATGCTTACTCTAAAACTATTTGTTTACACAGTAGTGATATTCTTTGTTTCTCTTTTCATCTTCGGATTCCTATCTAACGATCCGGGACGTAATCCGGGACGTGAAGAATAAAAAATGAATTTTTTTGTTCTCCTTTCTTTGAAATATTTCTTAGAATTTTATCTATTTTACATCTTTATATTTAATAATATAATTTTCTATTTAATAATAGAATATATTTAATAATATAATATTTATTATTTAATAATATAATATTTATTAAATAATATAATATTTATTAATAATAAATTTCATATTTTTTTATATTGAATAATAAAAAAATCAAACAAACAAAGAAAATCTATAAATTCAAGAGATAAAGAACAAATCATTGACGGAAACGGAAAGAGAGGGATTCGAACCCTCGGTACGAAAATTTCGTACAACGGATTAGCAATCCGACGCTTTAGTCCACTCAGCCATCTCTCCCAAATTGAAAAAAAAAAAAAGAATTCCTATGTTACATTATACAAACAAAAAAGAGAGATTGAAAAAGCTCCTCCTTTCTTTCTATCTTATCTCTCTTTGACTTATTCTTCTATTTTTTAGTTTTTCTATTGATTCTATTCTATATTAGGATATACAATTCTATTTTAAAATTCTATTTAAGATATCAAAAATATTATAGAAATAGATAAAATAGAAATATAGAATAAAATAGAGAATAATAAATAGAATAAATATTGTATAAAATATTGTAAAAAATAGAATATAATTCGAATAAATAATAATAAAAAAAAAATACCCTTTTTGTTTGTTCGAAGAGGTCGTGTTTTTTTTTTTCTACAGCCCGGCCAGATCGGTACCTAGCCGGGCTTTTTTTTGTTCTCATGAATCCCCCCCCCGTGAATCAAATTTATTTGATCTGAAAAAATACTTGTTATTGAAACAAGATCAAACAAAAGAAAAACTTTTTTATTCCTATGAGATAGAACTAAAATGATAGAAGATCAAAATGCCATTTCTTATTATTCTTTATTTTCTTTATTTTTTTCCAGCAAAGTACCCGTACCTAAAAATGTAAAAAAAAAAAGCAAATACGAATAAAAAAAGAAAAGAATGGAGATTCTTTCACAATGCATTTTCTTTTTCTGTTATGACTAAAATCATTTTGTCAAGATGTATTTGTCAAAGCACCTTCAGCAAAACAAAAAGGGGAGTCCTTTTTTCTTGATTTCATTAGGTCTCCTTTACGAAAGAAAACACGTCAAAACTAGAATTCTCATGATTCTTTTATTATGATCCTTTTTTGAATTCCGACTGATTCTCCTGTTCGACAAAATATCCATTTAGATACAATAATTGCATTGTAGCGGGTATAGTTTAGTGGTAAAAGTGTGATTCGTTCTATTGACCCCTTAATAGTTAAGGGGTCCCTCGATTGATTCATATTCCGATCACAAACTTATTTCTTAAAAGGATTTAATCCTTTCCCTCTTAACGAACGATTCGAGGAAGAATATACATTATCGTAATTTGTATCCAAGAAGAATCAATTCGAAATTGAAAAATGGAATTATGAAATTACGAAACATAAGTTTTTTGAATTGGATCACAATACTCACAATTTTTTGAGTATGAGTAAGGGATCCATGGATAAAGATATAGAAAGTTTATTTCTAATCGTAACTAAATCTTCAATTTTTTTATTTGTATATGAGAAATTGAAGCAAACTAGCTATTAAACGATTCCTTTAGTTTACTAAAGACATCGACGTATAATATGTATTTTAGCTCGGTGGAAAAAAATCCTTTTCCTAAGGATTCTTTCAAATAGAAAAGAAATAGCGAACGAAGTAAGTAGAAAAAAATTGTTATAATTTTTCCTCCTCTTCTATAGGGATCATCTAAAAAGCGGTATGTTTTGAATGCATTCAGAACAAAAGGCTGACATAGATGTTATGGGTAGAATTTATTTCATTTTGTTCACATCTTCTCCATTTTGTTAAATTTATCTATCTCTCTCTATCTTGCATAAAGGAGCCGAATAAAACCAAAGTTTCACGTTCGGTTTTGAATTAGAGACGTTAAAAATGATGAATCAACGTCGACTATAACCCCTAGCCTTCCAAGCTAACGATGCGGGTTCGATTCCCGCTACCCGC